GGTTCAATGCGAAAATTGTTATGGATTAAATTATAAGAAATTTTTTAAATCAAAGATGCATCTTTGTGAACAATGTGGATATCATTTGAAAATGAGTAGTTCAGATAGAATCGAACTTTTGATCGATCCGGGCACTTGGGAGCCTATGGATGAAGACATGGTCTCTCTGGATCCCATTGAATTTCATTCGGAGGAGGAGCCTTATAAAAATCGTATCGATTCTTATCAAAGAAAGACAGGATTAACCGAGGCTGTTCAAACAGGCAGAGGGCAACTAAACGGTATTACCGTAGCAATTGGGGTTATGGATTTTCAGTTTATGGGAGGTAGTATGGGATCCGTAGTCGGGGAGAAAATTACCCGTTTGATTGAATACGCTACTAAAGAATTTCTACCTCTTATTATAGTGTGTGCTTCCGGAGGGGCACGCATGCAAGAAGGAAGTTTGAGCTTGATGCAAATGGCTAAAATATCTTCTGCTTTATATGATTATCAATCAAATAAAAAGTTATTCTATGTACCAATTCTTACATCTCCTACTACCGGTGGGGTGACAGCTAGTTTTGGTATGTTGGGGGATATCATTATTGCCGAACCCAATGCCTACATTGCCTTTGCGGGTAAAAGAGTAATTGAACAAACATTGAATAAAACAGTACCCGAGGGTTCACAAGCGGCCGAGTATTTATTCCAGAAGGGCTTATTCGATCTAATCGTACCACGTAATCCTTTAAAAAGCGTTCTGGGTGAGTTATTTCAATTACACACTTTCTTTCCTTTGAATCAAAATTAGAACATTAAGTTCAATTATTTTGAGCAAACAAGTAATTAGTTTATCGGAATCCAAGTTAAAATTAGACGAATGGGGTTTTCTTTGTTGACATAAGATCTAATTATATAAAGAATCAAAAGTCACAGAAAATCCGCCCCTTTTTCTATATTCCTTATTATTGATCAAGAAGCCTCTATTAACATTAACAAGATAAAATTAACAAGATAAAAGATGAAATTCTTATTTTCGTGAAATTAGGCAAATCAAAAAAATATACTCTTCTCGTCATATATAATGAAAATCTATAAAATATAGAATTTTTTCTTTTTTTATATCTTACGATAATCCTATTTTGACTAAGAATCCCTGATGGATGGGATTCTAACAAACCCTTTAATATAATATTAATAATATAATTATAAATAGAATCTAATTAATTTTTAAGAAACTTTTTGCTTAGTAAATGAAATTCGAAGACAAGAGCAAAAAATGAAGAAAATAATATCTCATCCATATCCTTTCAAATCTTTGATGTAGAAAGATGAAAAACTACATTATATACTCACTTAGATAGATACTTATATTTATACTTAATAGCTATTAAGTAATAATAATAATTCCAATTTAGAATTATCAAATTATAATAAGATATCTTTATATATAATAAGATATCTTTATATTATAAATATAAAATATAAATAATAATAACAGGTACAAATAGTAAATCGAGGTACCCATTCTATGACAACTCTTAACTTTCCCTCTGTTTTGGTGCCTTTAGTAGGCCTAGTATTTCCGGCAATCGCAATGGCTTCTTTATTTCTTCATGTTCAAAAAAACAAGATTGTTTAGAGCCGATGGCACAAAATCTCATCTATTTTTTTTTTTCAAAACTGACGCTTGTATCATAACACAGATATCTATTTAGCAAAATATGGTATAAGCGGCTTCCGCCGAAAAACTCTTATGTCTCCAGAAAATGCTATAGGGATCAATGGATTCTAGCTATTTTCAAATAGACCCGAATCGACGGATAGCTGAACTGTAAAGTTGGTCTATCTATATCTATTTATCTTTAGTGAGATCATACGAAGGGTATGTTATTAGTTTAGATCTAACGAATTTAATGAATTACTCCTAAAGGATCACATCAAACTAGTGCTAGTTGATGCGAGTTACTTCGGAAAAAAAGGACTAAAGTCAAATTCATTTGGGGTATTCTCTCAATTCCAAAAAAATCAACTGGATCAAGTATGAGTTGTCGATCAGAACATATATGGATAGAACCTATAACGGGGGCTCGAAAAACAAGTAATTTCTGCTGGGCTGTTATCCTTTTTTTAGGTTCATTAGGATTCTTGTTGGTTGGAACCTCGAGTTATCTTGGTAGAAATTTGATATCTTTATTTCCGTCTCAGGAAATAGTTTTTTTTCCACAAGGAATTGTGATGTCTTTCTACGGAATCGCGGGTCTTTTTATTAGCTCCTATTTGTGGTGCACAATTTCGTGGAATGTAGGTAGTGGTTATGATCGATTTGATAGAAAAGACGGAATAGTGTGTATCTTTCGTTGGGGATTTCCTGGAAAAAATCGTCGGGTCTTCCTCCGATTTCTTATAAAAGATATTCAGTCTGTCAGAATAGAAGTGAAAGAAGGTATTTATGCTCGTCGTGTCCTTTATATGGATATCAGAGGCCAGGGAGCCATTCCATTGACTCGTACTGATG